CCGATTCCTCGGTCCCATCAGAATATCCCTATTGGTAAGTAGAGTAGATTCTAAGCCATGCGAATATAGTTTTGATAAAAGAAAAAGAATAGGGCGGTTCCGCGGTCATGTACTCCCGACGGTATACACATTCTCAGATGTTATGGCCAAATCCTGAACCAGATGAACTCTCCTACGAAAACACATATTTCTTCGCCCCAAACCATAAAAAGCATTCCCCGGAAGCGCCGAGTGGCCATAGAACAGCTTTCCTTGTCCCTGTGAATGAGTTACATGAGCATCTCTTCCGGGCTGAAGTGGTTGGCAATATCAGGCTAAGTCTCCGACTCGGTTCAACCTATATGATATAGAAGATCCTAAAATCTGTATGTTTCTAGAGATCCGAAAAAAGCGCTAGGAAATATTCTACTAAATGCACACGCAGGGCCAGGTCCTAGTCCTAGATCAGATTATGCCGGCTGCTCTTCAGTGGATGTTACTAATTCTCCCTCAACAGGAACTAATCGATCAACAGCGGATGCAAACTCAAAGATTTCAGACATGAAGGGGAATAAGCAGCGCTCTTGGCTGCCATAGTTGTTGTACGAGGTTGAATCAGAAGAGGACACATCAAATAGGCTCTGGGACTGATGACGTTCCGGCACGAGGTGGGATTATTGAGCCTTCCTTGTTGGAAGCTCTCTCTGTCACAATAAAGGCAGCTACTGCTAGGCTCTTAGATGGGCTTGTTCACGAATCTCCTGCGTCGAGAAGAAGCTGTTTTCGCACCTGAATGAGAATACGCTGCTTGGATCTTTGCACGACTAGGCTCTTGGCCTTCTGCCTGTACTTTTGATTAGCCGGGATTTCGCGTCGACTCTATGCCTTCCCGGCTTGCTTTCTTGGACCCAAAGACTTCTCCTTCGATGATTACTGCTTTAATGAATACCCTCTCTTCGGGAAGCGACGAACTCTTCACTCACCCGAAGGCGAGCGAGTGAGTAGGAATTCGTAATAGAATAAGCTGTTGGGAAGAGAATACCACGAATACGTTATTTTGAGGACACATGCGGACAGGACGATTTCTTGCAGAAAGAGAAAGGGGATAGCGGATTGATTAGATGCGGACGATGATTTGGCTTTTAGCACCGAAGCGAAGTAACTAGAACTCCAAGCGAAGTAAGACACGACACCGATGGTTCTGAAAGAAAGCAAAAGGTATCCGCAGCGTCAGCGAGCCAAAAAAGGAAGGGTGAAATTGTGATGGTGAATCTTCAGAGCTTAAGAGTGGTTGTGTGGGTTGAAGCTCTCTCAGGATAGAATATTATCAAAGGGTTATTTGTGCCGCGGCAAGACTCGGTGTTCGACCGGATAGCATTGTTGCATCTTTCATGCATTTTAATCAGGTGGAAAATGTGCATGGCATAAATAGAATTTGAGCACAGCGAAGTGGAAACCCTTATAAGCTTAATGCCAACGGAGAAAAGTTGTTCGGTGCCACAGAGGTTTGGGATGCTCAGGATGGCAATCGTGGTGGATGCTACAGTCGCCTGCAGGCTTGAGATTGAAAGGAGGATTCCTTTTCGGCTGGAAATGGTTTCACTTGACGATCTCCTTATACCATCAATCCAAGCTGGCGGTTCATTATATGATGTTGATACTGTTCATCGAATACCGGTCAATTTTCTGCAGCGAGAAGAAAATGAAGATTGTGGAATCTGAAGGCACTGGTTCTCCGAGTCATGGTTCATTGTTGAAAGTTGGACGGCTTATTGACAAATATTTAGCGGAAAATGCTCCTGAGCCTTACCCGAGCTTACAAAAGTTCATTGCTATGATTGAAATCCTGCCTTATTATGCTCGTGTCATCGATGATGGGCTTTACAGGGCGGGCGGTATATATTTGAAGGTTCATTCATTGCTAACTGAACAAGAATGCAAGAAGCTCAGCGGGTTCATAGACTGCAAAAAGCTCTCTCAATAAGCATGCAACCACGCTGCACAAAATGAGCGACTCCCAGTACAGATGACAGTGCAAGTTCTGTATTTCGAGCAGCTCCGATTGAAGAATGCAGGAAGCTCACATGGATTCCTCTCGCAGAGAATAAGCAGTGGTGTACCAAGTGCAGCCATGTCCCCTCGAGATAATTATGTGCTTCATTAAAGACACAAGAACTGAAGCTGGAGATTTCAAGAATGAGAGTGAGGCTGAGTGAGTTGGAGAAGGAACAGTTGTTTATGAAACAAGGAATGATGGATAAAACAGGAAATGGCAAGACTTTCTTGACCGCAATCTCTAAGGGGATTGTAAGGATTGTAATTTTGAGTGGTCAAGCAGGAGGTTGCGAAGCAAAGGCACTGAACGAAGTGAAGTGGGAAGAAAGAGAGAGACTCTTTACGAAAGAAGTCCGTTTTACTGAGGGTTTCACTCATAAGACCTTCTAACTTTCTGACAAAAGGTTGCTTTACCCGCACATTTGGAGGTAGAAAACATCATGAAGAAAGGTTCTGAAAGAAAAGAAAGGGGTTGGGAGACGGGGTCAGGAAACGGGGAAAAAGGTTCTGTTTTACGGATAGGATTGCGTTTTCGCTCCCCTTCGGGGCCTCTCTACAACTTTTCTACGCATTTCTGGCAGTTAGCTTGATTGGTTCGAATCCAGAGGCATTGAAATCCCATTTTGGATACCGTCTCCCAGGGCGTGCAATCAACGAGTTAAAGGGCTACTCCTTACTCTACTTGCAGCGCGCAGACGCGGTCTTGTCCACCAGAGCATCGATGTGAGGAAGAGTAAAATCATCTTTTCGGCTTCCTCTTTCCAAGTTGTCCCTCTGGGATGTAGCAGTTTCCGTTTCTGATTGACATGAGGTACAAGGCGATTCCATATCAATTTCTCCACCTAACATATGCCTTTCACCCCGGACGTCTACATAGGAGATAGCTTAGGCGAGTGAGTGCATTTCCGATTCTTGCACGGTTCACTCTCGATAGCTTCAGCTCTAGGCGAGGAATTCGAAGAAAGGGACTAAAGTTTTCTTGCTCTCGATATGGCTCCGATCCGGGCTTCACGTATGGTTTTAACATAGTAATTGTTACGTAAGACAGAATAGTACAGTAATATAAAGAATAAAGAGTAATGGGCGCAACGGAAAACCGGCTGGTTTGAGAAAAAGAATTCTCTGGGCTCGCCTTTTTAGAGCAAATAAACTCTCTTTTGCTATTCAGCTCCTTTTTCTGACAGGAACGAAGCGGTCTCACCGCCAGGGGAGGGACTAGAACCTTCAGCAGTCTCTGCTCCTGTGGTCGGAACCGGACTTACTAACCTTGCTAACCGAGCCCCAATTCTTCAATACCAGCAGGCAGACGTATTTATAGCCACGAAGGTAAATTGATAATAGATATGATCCGTGTGATGTATCCCCCCGCCAGGGCCGAAGAGGGGCGTTTTAAAGGGTTTTCTGAGTTAGCCCTTATGATCTAAGTGCCCAACAGCGCAATAATCTAATGATGGTTCTGATCAAATGGAGGCGGAGGCAGTTCGCTCACGTACCGCTTTTGTCATATACCTTTTACAACCAGCCGAAACGGAACTAAAGTCTTTAATCTACATCTTCATAGATCGCAGTTGCAGTCTCAGAAACATAGGAGATTCTAAAAAAATCCTATTAAAATGCTGGAGTTTATCCACTCACAGGGTTTTTATTGGTCTTCTGGCATCTTGTGGCCAAAAAGAGTTCTTCGCTAGGGATTCTAACAATAAGTTATTTTCTGGCCTCTATTTTGCATTTTTTGAATGCCCCGCACCATTCTCAATTGGAGATACCACAGGTTGCCGGTCGTTTGGGTCAAACTATTGAACAAGGCACTAAACGGGGGCTCTTTGCAATCGGTAATTATGTCAATCAAAGGTTATTGAAACCTGTTCATGATTTGCTAATGGCCTCGTATTGCGCGACCGATGGTACGTTCAATCAGGAGCGACCGCTAGATCGTTTGATTGGCTCTTCATGTTGTCATTGTTTCGACTTAAAGTAGGAGTCGGCGACCCCCTTCTTAATGTTCGAGATCTTTTGTCACATGTTTGACCCGCGTCTGCGGTTGTTAATTCAGCTCTCGGTACAAACATATTTTATGTTTCTTTTGTCAAAATAAATAGCCGGGTGCCCCGGCGTCAAAGCTTTTCTCTTCGACGGTGACCTTATGAGATCCCCGGCCATGTTGAACAACTTCCACAGTAAACCAAGATTAACCAAACCAATAAAGGATCATTTAATGCTAAAATCAGATTCAAGTGTATTCGGGGCGTGAGCTTGATTGCCTTTCCTGGCAAAACTTCTTTGACTACATAGGCCCGCTTGAACTTTCCTCTAGGATCATGGAGAGGAGTCCGATTCTCGCTCAGCTCCAGCTTCACAGGTTGGATATGTCTGATCTTTACCTTCTTATGGAAAGCTTTGGCAATCCTCCTTTGAGAACCCTGCGTATGGTGGAGTGCCTTCATCCTCTGTTCTTCTTCAGCTAATGGGAATTTTTTTCTTTCTTTCTGGCTTTCTAGTCATAGGGGGTAAGTGGGTGGGCAAAAAAGGGCTAGTTCAGTTTGAAATCGACGATTTGTTCCGTTAAGAGAGGAGAGGAAGCTTTAGAAAGTGACTCTTTGGACTAGTCTCATAGCCATCTATCTCTATAGCATCCCGCAATTCCTGCTCCTTCCCGTCCTTCTTTTCGTTCTTGATAGCACAGGAAAGAGACTGTTCTTGGTCCTTGGCCGTCCTTTGTCCTCTTTCGATAATACCATAGATGCCGATCTTCGATTCAATCTGGGAATGGTTGTTAAATAGACCCGTGGTAATCGTCTTTGGGCAGATCTCTTAGCTATCTTTAATCAGGCTAATCCTTAGAAAGATAGCAGCCAGAAATAGAATGTATAAAAATCTATGATAGCGGGGAGTTAAGTGGAGAAGTAAGTAGACTGGACAACTAAGAGGGAGACATTAGTGATTCCCCTCCAGGTCTGAACGCAGTGAAGAAGGATTACTTCTTACTCATCTCAGATGCAGCTAATCGACTGATGATCTTATCAACTTACTCGGTATATGGAGAAAGTCATCAACAGACTCGTCTTGACGCTGCTTGGCTTCCGTCAATTCTCTTACGCCAGGCAAAAGGATGTTTATCTGTACTTCCTCTATCTTACGTCCTTTGACTTCACTCCGCTACGCACCTTCAAACAGCCTAGTTGTCCTAAGAGCCCCCAGATGGAATAGTTGGCAAGGGAAAGCCTAAACCTTACTCCGCCAAGCCCCAAAGGGATTTTTGTGGTCTGGTTATGGTGAGACTTGATAGAGGTCTTTGTTGTGATCAGTGGCTTTCCCGAAGCTTGTATTAGGCATCTGACAAGGGTCTGGTCTGATCACTGCCCTTTACTCTTGAGCCTTGATCCTTGTCCACCTCATCTTAGGCCTTTTCGTTTTGAGGCTATGTGGCTTAAGCACCATGATTTTAATCAAGTTGTGACTGCCAGCTGGAATGATAATCATCTGAACTTCTGCTCGAATGCCCAGGTCTTTGGGCACTTGCAGCAACGAAAGAAAAAAGTGTTGGCTAGACTTAATGGTGTGCAGCGGGCTCTTTGGAATAAAGCTAACCTGAATCTTGAGAGGGATCTGCAAGATGAATTCTGCCAAATCATGGATCAATAAGAGTTATTGTGGATGCAGGGGGATAAGAATTTCGAATTCTTTCCGCTTAGAAGAAGAAGGAATAAACTGGTCGGGTTGAGCAATGAGGTGGGTGAATGGATCACTGATAAGGGGGCACCGAAGGCGCGGGAAGTATTTGAAAGATTTGTTTTAGGGATTCTGATTTGCCTAATCTTTTCCCAGCCGGTAGAAGTGTGAGTGACCAGGTTCTGAAAGAAAGCGAAGAAGTGAAGAAAGGTTCCGCCGGGTGTCTGTTGCTTCATTGGCTGTCCCTCCCATTTAGGTTCAATAGCCTTCAAGTTAGTTGCATCGGATGGTCCTTCTTAACCTTGATCGCGGAATCTGATTGCCTAGATGAATATGGTGAACAGAAAGGGTTGGGCAGGTATAGATTTATTGATCATGTGATTGATGAGCCTTTCGGCATGCCGGAGATGAAGCTGCTCATTTTAAAATGTCCTTTCCGTGGTTCATCCTAAATCCATATGTTTCTAGATCTTAATAGAGGTATCCAATTGGGTTACAAACGGTACATCCAGCCGGGGCACAGGCAAACACAAGTAGACCCCCTAATGATTCTGGTCGGGCAAGCCCAAGCCGGAGCAACGTCAGAGATGTAGAAAAAAGCAAGAAAGGAGAAATTGATCCATTGAAACTGATCCTTTATATTATGATGTAGTTGTGGGATTCCTTACTATTAAGATAGTTACTGGTTTTTGCCATTAGGGTCGAATACAATCTCAGTAAAAAAAAATACCGATACCTAGGAGGCGCAGCCAGAAGATTCTAATGCAACACGCAAAAATAAGCTACTTAATTCATTTCACTCCCCAGGGCTTCCCACTCTGCTAAAAGCTATGGAACGAAGTCTGCGGCACAGGCCAACTCTCGGCGGTCAGGGGCAAGTGTTCCTTTCAGTCGAGCTAGTAAACCCCCCTGATGGTACCCTCGAGTCTCACTACTGATATTACCTTCTTTCTTTCAGAACCTCTCCTCTTCTTCTGCTAGACCTCATATTCGCACTCACTGGATGATGAACAGCGAAGTTCGTATTGAATTACTCGATCCAAGACATGTTATTATGAGGTTATCATCACAAGAAGATTTCATTCAAGCTTGGACCGGGGAATCTCTCGTCATTAAGGCTTATTATTTCGTCTACTTGGTTTGATCCGCGGTTTGAATCTTCTATTGCACCGCTTTTGACCTCTCTCCTTCCCCTTCCCTTTTTTCGGAAGAAAAGGAGGATCCGGACAAAATCGATGAAACGGAAGAGATCCGAGTGAATGGAAAGGAAAAAAACCGGATTTCACAAAGAATTCAAATCTGAAATTTGACTAGAACAGAGCAGATTTTTATTCTTATTCATTCCAGCACTACAGTTTTTATACATAGGAATACATCCAATAGGAAGCTTACACATAGACAACTTTCAGCCACACAACATTATTACAAAGTTAACTAACAAAATATTAACATTAAGTTAACAAAAGACATAGAACTTAATTAAACATAATAATGAACAGTGCTGGAAACTGAGCTAAGCACTTGCTAATTTCTTCCAGTCTCCCCATCCCCAGTGGGTGGGTCACGGAGGATGGCAACCTCCACAAGGAGCCCCTCCCGTTCTTGGAGCAGCGCCCCCTTCCTGTTTTCGAGAGCGCGAATTTGGTTCTGGAGAAAGAGCATACGATCTCGTATGATAATAGGATCGATAGCAGGCATATGTTCCCAGAACGCACCCAGCGTTTGCTCCCGTTGGAGCTTCTCGTTTTCCACCTGACGTATTTCTTGCTCAATTATCGCAAGTCTGTTAGCGATAGC